AATTCCAATGAAAGTTACATTTATAATTTCATTTGTAGTGAAAGTGGAAAGATTCGTGAAAGCAAAAATTACAAGATAAGAACTAATAGGAATCGTAGTAATTTAATAAGTTCTAAGGATTTCGATATAACTCAAAACTACAATCAATTGTGGATTCAATGCGACAATTGTTATGGATTAATGTATAAGAAAGTCAAAATGAATGTTTGTGAACAATGTGGACATTATTTGAAAATGAGTAGTTCAGAGAGAATCGAGCTTTCGATTGATCCGGGTACTTGGAATCCTATGGATGAAGACATGGTCTCTGCGGATCCCATTAAATTTCATTCGAAGGAGGAACCTTATAAAAATCGTATTGACTCTGCTCAAAAAACTACAGGATTGACTGACGCTGTTCAAACAGGTACAGGTCAACTAAACGGTATTCCGGTAGCCCTTGGGGTTATGGATTTTCGGTTTATGGGGGGTAGTATGGGATCCGTAGTAGGCGAAAAAATAACTCGTTTGATCGAGTATGCTACCAATCAATGTTTACCTCTTATTTTAGTGTGTTCTTCCGGAGGAGCACGAATGCAAGAAGGAAGTTTAAGTTTGATGCAAATGGCTAAAATTTCTTCGGTTTTATGTGATTATCAATCAAGTAAAAAGTTATTCTATATATCAATTCTTACATCTCCTACTACCGGTGGAGTGACAGCTAGTTTTGGTATGTTGGGGGATATCATTATTGCCGAACCCTATGCCTATATTGCATTTGCGGGTAAAAGAGTAATTGAACAAACATTGAAAAAATCCGTGCCTGAAGGTTCACAAGCAGCGGAATCTTTATTACGTAAGGGCTTATTGGATGCAATTGTACCACGTAATCTTTTAAAAGGTGTTCTGAGCGAGTTATTTCAGCTCCATGCTTTTTTTCCTTTGAACAAAAATTAAATCAAATAGAACGGTTAGTTTATCAGAATTAAACGAAAACCCTGAAAAATTCATTTTTCTTTCGAATCATTTTTTTTATCGATATTCTTGTTTACTACTCAGTAAACCTCTATCAACAAGATAAAAAGTGAATTTTTGTTTTGGGGAAGTTCAAATTAGACTAGACAAATAAAAAAAAGTTCATTTTCCTCCCTTGCTTGCATATGTATAGATAATTCAAATAGAGATAGATACAGATCTATAGAGAGTCTTCCATCTTTTTGCATTTCCCGAGAATTCCCTGTTGTTGGATCAGATTCTAATCAATTTTGTAGAAATTTGTAATGGAATAAAAATTTTTCTTTATTAATGACTATATATAAGACAAAAAGAATAATAAATCTAACAAGGGGATTATGATACATCTATTAGATTTTGAAAGATGAATAAGTCCATTTATTTAGTTTGGCGTTTCTTGTACATATTTTTTTATTCTATTTCTATTAGGTTCTATTCTCTATATTTCTATTAGGTTGTATATTAGTATTAGATATATATTTACTTAAAGATACTTAGTATAATTATATAATATATATAATAGAAATAATAAAAATACAAGATATTCTAAGATATCTTTAGAATTCAGAATATAACAATAACAGGTACAAATATTAAATTGAGGTACCCATTTTATGACAACTTTCAATAACTTACCCTCTATTTTTGTGCCTTTAGTAGGCCTAGTCTTTCCGGCAATTGCAATGGCTTCTTTATTTCTTCATATTCAAAAAAATAAGATTTTTTAGATCGGCTGAGACCTAATCGTATCACCCTTTTTTTTTTTAACTTCGATTCGATAAGACCCATTTGGTAGAATATTGTATAACACATAGATTCCTACAAACATAAAAAAAAAAAGCTCTTATGCATGTGTAAACGTAAAAAAATTTGCGCTCTTTTGAAAAATGGATCATCATCGGGCCGATGTATGAAATTCCAGTCAATCTATTTATTTGTATGTATATAACTATAGGGGATCATATAAAGGAAGGAGATGTTATTATTTTAGATATAAACAATTCTATGAATTACTCCTAAGGTAAAGGTTCACAACAAAATAGTTGATGAGAGTTACTTTGAAAACAAAAAAAAGGAAAATCATATTTTCTCAATTCCAAAAAATTGTATAACTGGATCTAATATATATGAGTTGGCGATCAGAATCTATATGGATAGAATTTATAACGGGGTCTCGAAAAACAAGTAATTTCTGCTGGGCCTTTATCCTATTTTTAGGTTCATTAGGATTCTTATTGGTTGGAACTTCCAGTTATCTTGGTAGAAATGTTATATCGTTATTTCCGTCCCAGCAAATCATTTTTTTTCCACAAGGGATTGTGATGTCTTTCTATGGGATCGCAGGTCTCTTTATTAGTTGCTATTTGTGGTGCACTATTTTGTGGAATGTGGGTAGTGGTTATGATCTTTTCGACCGAAAAGAAGGAATAGTGCGTATTTTTCGTTGGGGATTTCCTGGAAAAAGTCGTCGCATCTTTTTACGATTCTTTATGAAAGATATTCAGTCCATCAGAATAGAAGTTAAAGAGGGTGTTTCTGCTCGGCGTGTCCTTTATATGGAAATTCGAGGTCAAGGGGCTATTCCTTTAATTCGTACTGATGAGAATTTTACTACACGAGAAATTGAGCAAAAAGCTGCTGAATTGGCTTACTTCTTGCGTGTACCAATTGAAGTATTTTGAAATGAATTAATTTTCAAAGACTAAATGCTTTGGCAGTAGGAAGAAAAAACGAAAGAATTTATTTCTTTTTTTTCAATTGAATATTCATCTATTCTTTTATGCTCGTTTTTTTGATATATTTGATAGAAAAGAAAAGGAGTTTCTTCATCTCAAAATTAGTATTGATCAAAAAAAGGGGGAATAACATCCTGGAAACCCCATTTTTTCTTGATTCAAGTTGGAAGTCTATTCTGAGTCTATTTCTGTATTCTTTCTAGATTTCTGTATTCTTTCTAGATTCAAAGCAAAGACTCAGTATTGAATCAACAGCAAAAGAGAAAATGGATTCATAGGCTCACTATATTCTATTCGAATTAGAATAGAAACTCATGCTCGATAGAAATATTAGATCTAATAGAATCAACAAATGAGGTAGGTTCATTAACAATTCACAGATTCAAAATGGCAAAAAAGAAAGCATTCATTCCCTTTTTTTATTTTACATCTATAGTCTTTTTGCCCTGGTTGATCTCTCTCTGCTGTAATAAAAGTTTGAAAACTTGGATTACTAATTGGTGGAATACTAGACAATGCGAAACTTTTTTGAATGATATTAAAGAAAAAAGTGTTCTAGAAAAATTCATACAATTAGAGGAACTATTCCAGCTCGATGAAATGATAAAGGAATACCCAGAAACCGATTTACAACAATTTCGTCTAGGAATCCACAAAGAAACGATCCAATTCATCAAGATACACAATGAGTATCGTATCCATACAATCTTGCACTTCTCGACAAATCTAATATCTTTCGTTATTCTAAGTGGTTATTCCTTTTGGGGTAAGGAAAAGCTTTTTATTCTCAATTCTTGGGTTCAAGAATTCCTATATAATTTAAGTGATACAATTAAAGCTTTTTCGATTCTTTTATTAACTGATTTATGTATCGGATTCCATTCGCCTCACGGTTGGGAACTAATGATTGGTTATATTTACAAAGATTTTGGGTTTGCTCATTATGAGCAAATTTTATCTGGTCTAGTTTCTACCTTTCCAGTCATTCTTGATACAATTTTTAAATATTGGATTTTTCGTTATTTAAATCGTGTATCTCCGTCACTTGTAGTGATTTATCATGCAATAAACGACTAAAAAAAGATTCACTGATCCAATTTCTTTCTTTCGTACCTTATACATCATAACCAAATCAAAGTCGTATTTACTTTACTCTTTTTACCCATGAGGGATTCCTTGTATATTTCAACAAAAAAAATTGATTTTTTTCAGTAAATGTAAATAGCAGAATTGTGGCTAGGGAAGTATATTATCGACCTAGCTAACTTTATTGTAGAAATTTTCGGGATAAATGATTGGACCATGCAAACTAGAAATACCTTTTCTTGGATAAGGGAAGAGATTACTCGCTCCATATCTGTCTCACTCATGATATATATAATAACTTGGGCATCCATTTCAAGTGCATATCCGATTTTTGCCCAGCAGAATTATGAAAATCCACGAGAGGCAACTGGGCGTATTGTATGTGCCAATTGCCATTTAGCTAATAAGCCCGTGGATATTGAGGTTCCACAAACGGTACTTCCTGATACTGTATTTGAAGCAGTTGTTAAAATTCCTTATGATATGCAACTAAAACAAGTTCTAGCTAATGGTAAAAAAGGAGCTTTGAATGTGGGAGCTGTTCTTATTTTACCGGAGGGGTTTGAATTAGCCCCCCCCGATCGTATTTCACCCGAGATGAAAGAAAAGATAGGAAATCTTTCTTTTCAGAATTATCGCCCCAATAAAAAAAATATTCTTGTGATAGGTCCTGTTCCTGGTCAAAAATATAGTGAAATAACCTTTCCTATTCTTGCTCCAGACCCTGCTACTAATAAAGATGTTCACTTCTTAAAATATCCTATATACGTAGGTGGAAACAGGGGAAGGGGTCAGATTTATCCTGATGGTAGCAAAAGTAACAATACAGTTTATAATGCTACGGCAGGAGGGATAATAAGCAAAATTTTACGAAAAGAAAAAGGGGGATACGAAATAACCATAGTGGATGCATCTAATGGGCGCGAAGTGATTGATATTATCCCTCGAGGCCTAGAACTTCTTGTTTCAGAGGGCGAATCCATTAAACTCGATCAACCATTAACGAGTAATCCTAATGTGGGTGGATTTGGTCAGGGGGATGCGGAAATAGTACTTCAAGATCCATTACGTGTCCAAGGCCTTTTGTTCTTCTTAGGATCGGTTGTTTTGGCACAAATCTTTTTGGTTCTTAAAAAGAAACAGTTTGAGAAGGTTCAATTATCCGAAATGAATTTTTAGATCTGT